CAATATTATCTTCAATTGTATCTTTGGCATTTTCTTATTTATTTATTATCAGTTTCAGTTAATGTGAATATAAATAGTTAAATCTAAATAGTTAATAGAAATAGAAACTATAACTATATATAAAATAGAATAGATATAAAAGATAGCGGGTAGCGGGAATCGAACCCGCATCGTTAGCTTGGAAGGCTAGGGGTTATAGTCGACGTCGATTCAGTATTTTGAGCATCTCTAATTCAAAACCGAGCATGAAACTTTGGTTTCATTCGGCTCCTTTATGGAAATGAGTAAATTACGAGATCTATGATCTGAACAAAATTCTCAAAAAATTCTACCCATAACATCTACGTCAGCTTTTGGTCTGAATACAGACAAAACGAAATAGCTTTCTAGATGATCCCTCTAGAATAAGGGTGATTATAACAACAATCTTTCTAGTTACTCCGTTCTTTATTTCATATTAAATTAAATATAATATTTATTTCATCTTCTTTACTTTAAATGTTATTTATTTATTTTAAATAAAATAAATAAATTTTAATTTAATATTCAATTCTATTGAATATTCTTAAATTGGTGAAATATAAATATTATTACTTATTAGATTAATTCTTTAATATTCTTAGGATCCTGAGGAAAAGTATTTTTTTCCACCGAGCTAAAACAATATGTTGATGCCTCTAGTAAACCAAAGGCATCGTTTCATAGCTATTTTGCTTCAATCTCTTTCCTACAAAAAAAAAAATTGAAGATTTAGTTACGGTTAGAAATTTGAAAAGAACTTTCTAGCTTCAGCCATGGATCCCTTACTCATACTTATTCAATTGGAAGTTTTGATCCAATTCTAATAATTCTGTTTCGTTATTTCATAATCCAATTTTTCAATGTCTAAGCGACTTTTGGATACAAATCACGAGAATGCGTATTTTCTCCGGAATTGGTCATTGAGAGGAAAAGGATTCAATCCTTTTTAGAAATAAAGTTTTTGATCGGCATACGAACCAAGCCGAAGGATCCCTTAACTGTATAAAGGGCTATTAAAACGAATCACACTTTTACCACTAAACTATACCCGCTACAATCCGATTATTGTATACAAATATACCTTTTGTCGAACAGGGGAATTTTGATACTCAAAATAGGGGTCATCACAAAATCGTTTTTCGTGGGGAGAGTCAAATTCAATCTTAATATATTTGAATATTAAGAACATTCAATAGAATATAATTCTAATAGAATAGAATAATAAATAATATAAGAATATAAGAACTAATAAAATAACAAGCATTTTTTTATTTCTAACTCTTTATTTATAATTCGTTGGAACAAAAAAAGGCCCGGCTGACTACTGACCAGGCCATGAGAATAAGAAGAGCCTTTCGAACAAAACCAACGCAAAGAAAAGAGGACCTCTTTAGCCTTCTTTCTTTTTAATATTTTGGTTCTTTCAGGCTCTTCCTTATACCCCCCTTTTTTTTAATAAACAAAATTGATAATTTTTACAATTACAATATAATATATTTAATATTATATTAAAAAAAATAGAATTCTCATTAGAATAAAGAAGAAGAAAGATTCCTTAGTTTATGTGTAATGTAGCATAGGAATTATCAAGTTGAATTTGGAGAGATGGCTGAGTGGACTAAAGCGGCGGATTGCTAATCCGTTGTACGGGTTATTCGTACCGAGGGTTCGAATCCCTCTCTTTCCATTTTCGCGGATGATTTTATTTTTTTTTTTCAAATTTCGCAATCCCTTGGTTCTTATTCTTAGTTTCGTAGTTAAATGTGTGTACTAGATAAAATCACAAGAAAGTTGAAAAATAAAAACTCTTTTTAGTTTAGTCTTATTCTTCACGTCCAGGATTACGCCCTGGATCATTAGATAGGAACCCAAAGATGAAGAGAGAAACAAAAAATATCACTACTGTGTACACAAAGAGTTTGAGAGTAAGCATTACAAATCTCCAAGATTTTTTCTTTTTTTTTTATAAAAAAGAGAATAGATTATCCATTTTTCTACCACATATTCAAGTTTGGCACCAAGAAATGAAATTCTTTCTAAAAAATAATTTTCAAAATTTCATTTGAAATAATAGTTCTTCATTTAAAAAATATCTTTCCTAATTAGATATTGTAAGGACCCTAGTAGGGTCTTTCACTGGAAAGGATCAAAACAAAAAAAGGGAAATGAAGTAAGTCGGGTTTTTTACAACTATCCAATACTGTTAATGAATGTTTGAATCGAGATTTCAAACTGTAAATCTTATAAGATCTTACTAAATTTTTTTTATAATTAGAATTTTTATTGGTAAAATCATGAATTTTCTAAGATATTATTAAGGATCTCATCGAAAACTTACAGCAGCCTGCCAAACAAAAGCTAAGAGAAAAAAGAGCACAGGTATGACTGGCATAAAATCTACGATTGGATTCAAAAAAGCATAGGCTTCGGGCAATTTGCCGAAGAAAAAACTACTCGAATAAAGGGCAGAATTAAGACAGATCAAACTAAAGATCTTAAGCATAACAGACATTTTTTGTTCTTGGAGAGAATTGCCTTTTGATTGAGTTATTGATATAAGGAAAGGGGGAGTAAGTACGGTAGGCAAAAACTACTTCTTCCTCTTTTTGCTCTTTTTGTTTGAACCCCCATAATCAAAAATTCTCAAGGAGAATCGCAAAAATCATACTTTCATACAATATCTTAATTGAATTCTATGTAATGATCAATATGCAATGATCAATCAATTCAATTGAATTCAATATCTACACATATTAAACTACGCATCTCAAAAGCCTAGTAACAATCGAATCGATTCTATAGATATTTGAAATCGAGTTGACAAACAACCAATACTTACTTTAATTTTTATAAGTGTCGAGGACAAATCGAAATGGGGCGTCGCCAAGTGGTAAGGCAACGGGTTTTGGTCCCGCCATTCGGAGGTTCGAATCCTTCCGTCCCAGAGCATTTTATTTTTATTTTCTTATTGAATTCTATGAGACTCAAATTTTGGTTTTAACTTTCATTGAATCTTTCAGTTCTGTTTCAATTTGAATGTTAGATGGAGTGTGATTCTTGTTTTGAATTTAGATCTTCGACAAATCTTTTTTTTTAGTGAACAAAGGAGGAATCGAGATATGAAAGAATCTCTATTCCCCATCCCATTTTTCTATCCCATAAAAGAGGCGGCCTCGATTAGTAATAGTAATTCATTTGTTTTTTTTTGTTTTTTGTGGGTCTCTTGGATTCTAACCAACTAACCTAAGGAGGTTGGTCCTAATTCAATTCGCTCAATAGGATGTCTTTGTCCAAATCTCATTAACAAACAAACAAGTAACCGATTTGTTTTCTTTGAATATTTTTTTGAAGTATTTCGGGTTTGGCTCTAATGAAAAATGAGAAATCTATATAGCGCTGTGGTGATTTATCAATTTTATTTACTTTAGAGCAAGATTAGATTGTCGAAAGGGTAATGACTCCGGAGTTAAACAATATGAAATGAAACAATTTCAATTTCTGAAATTCAATATTTTTCAAATAAATATTGAAATTTGAATATAGATTATTCATATTATGTTTCCGAAGGGATCTTGCTAAGACTTCTTTAGAAAAATCTTTACCCCAGCTATCTAATCTATAATACTAATTTATCTAGAATCTAGTATCTTTATATATAGTATATAGAAATATAAATAGAGAAAACTTATAGATCATGATGTCTACACATCAACCGAACCAATAATAGAACCTATGACTATTCATGATTCCATAATTGAATCAAGTCCATACCGGTTCCAAATTAAAATTATAGGAATGTTATGGTAAAACTTCGTTTGAAACGATGTGGTAGAAAGCAACGTGCGACTTGAAGGCCACGATCCGTTGTGGATTGTTACATCCACCATTTGATATAGGAATGAAGATGCTCTTGGCTCGACATCATTTGTTCTGTTCCACGAGAACCCTTGTTGGGTTTTCATGGAAATAGTTCATGATGAAGCTCGAGTAGTTAGTTTTTTTTGGGGGCAGGGATCTAGGGTTAATGCCAATCAATAAATTGGAACAACTTCGTAAACATATCTTCGATATAGAAAGAATCCAATTCGAGGAAGTTTCCAAAAAGTTATTAGACTTGATCAAACTTTTTCGATCCGAAGTGTATCATGCGGGAATCCACCGTCTGTAGGATTCTTTGGTAGAAAGAAATAAAAAAAAGGTATGTTGCTGCCATTTTGAAAGGAAAGTCTTAATAAACACCGAAGTAATGTCTAAACCCAATGATTCAAAACAAACTATCAAAGGATCCCAGAACAAGCAAACGCCGTTTTAATTGTCTCAATCACTGGATCAGACGGAAGAATCCAAATTCATTTGATTTTAAACGAGACAAGCATAGGGGGAGTAAAGACCGCTCAAGAAATGAAATTTTCTAAAACTTTTTATTTGAGAATTATCCAATTTGAGTTATGAGAGTAGGAATGATTTATTTTTATGAAGGAAGAAGCAAAAAATTAAATCAAAGTCTAATTGATTTTTTGTTCTAATTTAGAAATTTCATACATAGGCAAAACCTCGAATCCTTCATTTTTCTCGAGCCGTACGAGGAGAAAACTTCCTATACGTTTCTAGGGGGGGTGTTGCTCGTCTACATCTATCCCAATGAGCCGTCTATCGAATCGTTGCAATTGATGTTCGATCCCGAAGAGAAGGAAAAGATCTTCGGAAATTGGGTTTTTATGATCCGATAAGGAATCAAACTTATTTAAATGTTCCGGCTATTCTATATTTCCTCGAAAAAGGTGCTCAACCTACAGGAACTGTTCAGGATATTTTAAAGAGGTCGGGGGTGGAACTTCGTCCTAATCAAGCGAAATTCAATTAAGGAAAAAATTTGGGAAATACAAAAATAGAAGATCAAAGTTAGACTTATAACCACCCTTTTTGTATTTCCTGCTCTATTTGTATATCTTTTTTAGATTTATCATTGCTTCTGTTGA